TGACTTCGTACCACTGAAGGATTTAGCCGCACATTTGAAAAATAACCTAAAAAGTCAAATGAATGCTCGGATAATTGGTTTATATGGATCGTTCCTGGTTGAGACCAAACATAAAAATGACATTGCCATAAAAGGATAAGATAGTATTTCCATTTATTCATTAAAAGAGGCGTATTCTTTGAAGCCAGAATGTATTTTCCTTGATATCTAACATAATGAATGAAAGGATCCTTGAAGAATGACAAGATAGACGAAAAATCCTTAGCAAAGACTTCTACAAGATGTTCTATTTTTGCATAGAAATAGATTCGCTCAAAAAAAACGCTAAAAGATGTTAATCGTAAATAAGAGGATTTGTTACGGAGAAAAAGGAAGATAGATTCGTATTCACATACATAAAAATTATATAGAAACAAGAAGAATCTTGGATTACTTTTTGAAAAAGTAGCAATCAAGTTTTTTGGAGTAATAAGACTATTCCAATTATAATACTCATAAAGAAACAACCTTAATAAATAAAAGAAAGGGGCATCTTTCACCCAGTATCGAAGGATTTGAACCAAGATTTCCAGATGGATAGGATAGGGTATTCGTACATCTGACACAAAATTCAAATATGTAAATTGATCCTCCAAAAAAGGAAAAATGGAATGAATTGATCGCAAATTATTGTAAGATTTTACGATTTCTTCCTCCTCTAAAAAAGATCTTAATTGTAGGGAAAATGGAATTTCCATGACGACGGCAAAACCCTCTGATATTATTTGAGAATACAAATTCTTGTTATACCCCCAAAATGGATTTTTGTTAGAATCATTAGCAGAAATAATTAAATGATTCTGTTGATACATTCGAGTAATTAAACGTTTTATAATTAGTAAACTAGATTTATTGTCATAACCCTTATTTTCCACCAAAATTGAGCTATTTAAATCATGACCATAAGCAAGTGCATAAATATACTCCTGAAAAATAAGTGGGTATAGGAAGTCCTGTTGGAGAGATCTATCCAGTCCTAAATAGAATTGATATTCCTCCATTTTTGAAATTCGATTTGATCAAAGAATCAGGGATTTATTGGGTTCTTAAATGATACATAGTGCGATACAGTCAAAACAAGGTATTCTATTATAATTAGAATCAAAAATGAAAAAATGAATAGATACCTAAAAAACAAGTAAAACTCATCAACAGACTCTCTCTCCTCGCTTTTTCCATCTAATTGTTCTAGGATAACAAGCGAGTTAGAAATCTTTTATTTTCTCAACCCAATCGCTCTTTTGATTTTGGAAAAAAAAAAGATCTTTATCAATATACTCTTTCTTCTACACATTTATCATCACCCCATAATGGAGATAATAATAGTTAGGACTCATAACAAAAATCAATAATCCATTCGCGGGAAAAGTTTTTCCCACATCAAGCACTAATCTATTTTTAACGTACAATTAGATGGGGTAATCATTCAAATTAAAAATGAAAGCTCGTTGCTTTTTGTTTCCCTATAATTGGAGCCGCCAAGCTCTATCCCTTTATTAATTCAACCCAACTGAATTTTTTTTGTTCCGAGCCAAAAATTCAAAAAAAAAATTGGGGCCGGATCCAATAAGAAAAAGAATGAAATATTTTTCGAATTCGCTATTGATACGACATGCTGCTTTTTCCATTCATTCCTTTCTGGATCAGTCGTGGTCTTACAAACTCTACCAATAGTATGGACGAATCAATTGCTTCATAGAAATGTGTAAAAAATGGAGTCGCGCTTAAAAGCCGAGTACTCTACCGTTGAGTTAGCAACCCTAATAAAATTAATAAAAATATAATACAATCGAAATAAAAATAGAAAATGGAATTCTCTAATAAAATACTCCATTCAAAAAAATAGAAAGAAAAAAATTCAAAATTATAGACTACCTCTTTGTCTACTATGTTATAGTTATACATTATTTTATACATTATTTTTTCTATTTATCTTTGAATATTGAATCTTTGAATATTGAATAAAAAAAAAAAAGAACTTCTTTGTTGTATCACAGAAAATCCAACGAACCGGCCATTTGACGAAGTAAAATTGACGAAGTAAAAAAAAACAAAAGCCTAAAGAACGTGAATACTGAATAAATATATCCATTTATTCATATCCATTTATTCACGATCGGATTATATTTGTTTGATACACTGTTGTCAATGTTGAAAAAAGAATACAATCCAGAAAACAAACGAATTATAATTACAAAATTCCATTTCAATATTTAATATTTAAAAAACTAAATGAACTGTTTTTGATAAGATAATTAAGATAATATTAAATAAAAATTCTAATAAATTTTTTAATTTTAATTATTATATTTTATTTATTATATTATTGATTTTTCAATTTTTTTTTTTTTTTATTTTAAACATATATGTCACTATATATGCTGGAACTCTTTTTTCAATTCTAGTTTTTTTTTATTTGAATATAATATTTATGAATAAAAAGAAATTATAGAAAAAAAAA